TTCCACTCAGCCGAGCCATTCTCTTTATGATACTGAAAGGAAAAAATCTATATAATATATAAAAAAAAGAAAGAGATCTAGTCAACAAGAAAAAAGGAGAGAGAGGGATTCGAACCCTCGATAGTTCTTTGTTTCGAACTATACCGGTTTTCAAGACCGGAGCTATCAACCACTCGGCCATCTCTCCGAAAGAAGATTTCTATTTTCTTTTCTTTGTTCATCGAATAGAACATAACGATATAAGTTGGTACCATTACTATCAATATAAAGATATCGAGTATGAATCTATAGGTCTATCTATCTCTATATATAGATGTATGATATAGCGTTCCCCTTTGTAAAGTAAAAAACTGTCCTCGATAGATTCGTGGTAAAATCCATAGACGATGCATTTTTTTTTTTTACAATTTTTTGACTGATAAAGAGATCAAATGGTATATAATTCTTTTATTGGTAGATTGGAGGATTAGAAACATGACTATTGCTTTCCAATTGGCTGTTTTTGCATTAATTGCTACTTCATCAATCTTACTGATTAGTGTACCCGTTGTATTTGCTTCTCCTGATGGTTGGTTGGGTAATAAAAATGTTGTATTTTCTGGTACATCATTATGGATTACATTAGTATTTCTCGTAGGTATCCTTAATTCTCTTATCTCTTGAACTTATTGGTTCGAGATCCAAAAATGACCCCTCCCTGAATTCTTTCAGGTTATGAGACACGTTAAAATTCAATATAAGTTATAAGTTCTTAAAATGCAAATAACGAAAAAAAGTCTAAAGATTAGAGGGAGGGGTTAAACTTATTGTATTTGTATCTTTGTTTTGTAAAATTTTGCAAATCAAATAAAATAAAAATATTTAAATATAAATAAATATGAAATATGTATATTTATTAAATATGTATTATACATTATATTAATTATTTTTAATTTTATAAATATTAATAAAAGATTAAAAATTTAATAGAAATATGTACTAAAGTTGTAGATTTAAATAGTTATTATAAATTTTATATAAACTTGAATATAAATAAAATAAAAAATAAAAGAATAAATAATTAATATTAATTAATAATATATATTAAAGTGAATAATTATTAATATATAAAGAATATTAATATATAATAGAATATTAATATATAATATTAATATATTAAAGATATTAAAGAATAGAAAATATTAGAATAGAAATAACAAAATTTGAAAATAGAATTTAAAATATTTAAAAACAAATATAGAGTATTTGGCCTAACTCTGCCCAAATAGGATTCATACATTGCGTATCACGAACAAAAAAAGTGCGGATATAGTCGAATGGTAAAATTTCTCTTTGCCAAGGAGAAGATGCGGGTTCGATTCCCGCTATCCGCCCAAGATAATGTGTTAATGTATTTAATTTATAATTTAAAAAGATTTATATTTATATAGGATAAAAGATTTAAGTAGAGTTGATCACGATAGTTTATCGGTTCTATCCTCCTCCTTCTTTTCCTCCCATCCTAAAAGAAAAATAAAACGGTAATTAATGATTAGTTAACAGAATGAAACTCAATCTTTTTTGTCAAAAAATGTTGCGGAGACGGGATTTGAACCCGTGACCTCAAGGTTATGAGCCTTGCGAGCTACCAAGCTGCTCTACCCCGCGCTGAAGAAAAGAACTGTGAACTAGTGGGCAAACAAAGATTGAAAGGACCCCTTTACCATATCTGTACAAATAGGATATCTCATTTGTACAGAATGGTAAAGGGGTCCTCTATGATCGATGATCATAGAAATAAATATAAAAATTAAAATTAAGGGATTTTAATACTTACCAACTGGATCTTGTTGCTCCGGGCAACAAACAGGCCTGAACCATTTCACGAAGTATGTGTCCGGATAGCCCAAAGTCCCGATAGTTAGCCCTCGGTCTTCCAGTCGAAAAACAACGTCGATGAAGGCGTATAGGTGCACTATTACGTGGTAGGGATTGTAGCTTTCCATGAATTTTCCATTTCTCATTCAACGACGGAACTTTGCTTATTTCTTTTTTTGAGGATCGACGAATCAAATGATATTTTTGTTCCAATTTTTGCCTCTTCTTCTCCCTCTGAATCAAACTTTTTCTTGCCATAATGATTCAATTCCTATTAGTTTCAATGATACATACAAGTCGGATCCTAGATGTAGAAATATAAGAAATAAGAAGGCGGGGCCCTTCTCCATCAAAGGAAATGATATTATCGAGGCTACAACACATAAAATAAAAGATTAACCAAATTTTCCTGATGTAGAAGCAATCAAGAAAGCCGCATAAGTGAATATATAACCAACAGAAAAGTGGGCTAACCCAACCAATCTTGCTTGAACAATGGAAAGAGCCACCGGTTTATCTCTCCATCGAATCAAATTAGCCAAAGGTGTTCGTTCATGAGCCCATGCTAAAGTTTCAATCAATTCCTGCCAATATCCACGCCAGGAAATTAAGAACATAAATCCAGTAGCCCAAACAAGATGTC